GAAAGAATCCACACAAATATATTTTTATCTATCATTAATATTCCCAGAATGAAGAGAAAATTATTTCTTGACTCAACAAAAAAAATTATGAATAAATCCATTTACAATAATGAAACAAGTCAAGAAATAATTAATAAAAAAAATCAAAATCCAATTGAGTTTATTTCGACTATAAAAAAGTCACTTTATAATATTAGTAATAGTAAGACAAATTCACATATTTTTGATGACTTATCGTACTTATCACAAGCATATGTATTTTACAAATTATCACAAACCCAAGTTATTAACTTGTATAAATTAAAATTATTTCTTCAATATCAAGGAATCCCTTTTTTTCTTAAGCCTGAAATAAAGGATTCTTTTGAAACACAAGGAATAGTTCATTCTAAATTAAGGGATAACAGACTTCCGAGTTCTGAAATGAATCAATGGAAAAACTGGTTAAGAGGGCATTATCAATACGATTTATCTCAGATCAGATGGTCTAGATTAATACCACAACAATGGCGAAATAGAGTTTATCAACGTCGTATGGTTAAAAGGAAAAATTTCAGCAAATGGAATTTATATGAAAAAGACCAATTAATTGATTACAAAAAAGAAAATATTTTGGAAGTCTATTCATTATTGAATCAAAAAGATAATTTTCAAAAATACTATAAATATGATCTTTTATCATATAAATCTATTAATTCTGAAAATAAAAAGGACTCATTTATTTCTAGATCGCCGTTTGAAGGAAATAAGAATCAAGAGATTTCTTATAATTACAACACATATAAAGACACTTTTTTTGATATGCTGAGGAGTATCCCTATCAATAATTATCTAGGAAAGGGCGATATTCTATATATGGAAAAAACCCCCGATAGGAAATATTTGGATTGGAAAATTATCAATTTTGATCTTAGACAAAAAGTCGATATTGAGGCCTGGATCACGATCGATGCCAATAGTAATCAAAATACTCAGATTGTTACTAATAAGTATCAAATAATTGATAAAAAAAATATTTTTTATCTTATGATTCCAGAAATGAATTTACCAAACTCCCCAAAAGTCTTTTTTGATTGGATGGGGATGAATGAAAAAATACTAAAGCGTCCCATATTGAATCTGGAACTTTGGTTCTTCCCAGAATTTTTGTTACTTTATAATACATATAAAACGAAATCTTGGTTTATACCAAGCAAATTACTTCTTTTAAATTTGAATAGAAATGAAAATAGTAATGAAAATCAAAATCAAAAGATTAATGAAAAGCAAAAGGGAAGTTTTTTGATACCATCGAATAAAAAAATAAAGAATCGAGATCAAGAAGAAAAAAAAACCACAAGCCAAGGGGATCTTGGATCCGTTCTTTCAAACCAACAAAAAGATATTGAAGAAGATTATGCGAGATCGGACATGAAAAAAGGTAAAAAGAAAAAACAATACAAAAGTAACACGGAAGCAGAACTAGATTTGTTCCTGAAACGTTATTTGCTTTTTCAATTGAGATGGGACGATACTTTGAATCAAAGAATGATCAATAATATTAAGGTATATTGTTTCCTGCTTAGACTAATAGATCCAAGAAAAATTTTTATATCCTCGATTCAAAGGGGAGAAATGAGTTTGGATATAATGCTGATTCAGAAGAATTTAACTCTTCCAGAATTGATGAAAAGGGGAATATTTATTATCGAACCCATTCGTCTGTCTGTAAAAAACGACGGACAGTTTATTATGTATCAAACCATCGGTATTTTGTTGGTTCATAAGAGTAAGCACCAAACTAATCAAAGATACCGAGAGCAAAGATATGTTGCTAAGAATAATTTTTATGAATCTATTCCACCACATGAAAGAATAACAAGAAATAGAGACAAAAATCATTTGGATTTGCTTGTTCCTGAAAATATTTTCTCATTTAGGCGTCGTAGAAAATTAAGAATTCTAATTTCTTTCAATTCAAAGAATAGGAATGATGTAGATAGAAATCCTGTATTTTGCAACGAAAAGAATAGCAGCCAAGTTCTAGGTGACAGTAATCACCTTGATAGAGAGACAAATCAATTAATGAAATTGAAGTTCTTTCTTTGGCCTAATTATCGATTAGAAGATTTAGCTTGTATGAATCGCTATTGGTTTGATACCAATAATGGCAGTCGTTTCAGTATGTTAAGGATACATTTGTATCCACGATTGAAAATTCGTTGATAGTACATTTTTCCTATATATCCTCTACTATATAGGATATATGAAAGCAAATAAATACACACATCACACGTCCTGTCTTACATTTCATTCTAAATAATACTAAATGAATAATGTATCAATTCGATCTAGAAATGAATCAACAGAACCCTCTTCATTTTAGGTCTAAATTCTTCGCTTTTGTGAATACGAAAATGTGCCAATCCTTTTCTCTCCCTATCTAAATCTAATTTTCAATTGGATTGATTCATTTGAATTGATAAAATTAGGAGTTCATAAAGAAATTTGAATTATATTATTGTATATACCACATTAAAATGAATGACATTATTATTACTGATCGGTAAAATCCATATCTGTAAAAAGGGAGAGGAGGCTTTTTTTTATGGTAAGAAATTCATTCATTTCGGTTATTTCTCAAAAAGAAAATGAAGAAAACAGAGGGTCTGTTGAATTTCAAGTATTCAGTTTCACCACTAAGATAAGGAGACTTACTTCACATTTGGAATTGCACAAAAAAGACTATTCATCTCAGAGAGGTTTGCGAAAAATTTTGGGAAAACGTCAACGATTACTGGCTTATTTGTCAAAAAAAAATAGAGTACGTTATAAAGAATTAATTGATCGGTTGGATATTCGAGAGACAAAAACTCGTTAATTTAAAGGGTGATATCATTTGAACTTATGCGTTTCAATTTTGATGAACTTCTTTTTACTTTCAGCAATTCATGGAAGAATGACTCGGTAAAAAACTTATGATTGCACCAACTACAAGAAGAAAAGACCTCATGATAGTCAATATGGGTCCTCACCACCCATCAATGCATGGTGTTCTTCGACTTATCGTTACTCTCGATGGTGAAGATGTTATTGACTGTGAACCAATATTGGGTTATTTACACAGAGGAATGGAGAAAATTGCGGAAAACCGAACAATTATACAATATTTGCCTTATGTAACACGTTGGGATTATTTAGCTACTATGTTCACAGAAGCAATAACCGTAAATGGACCCGAACAACTAGGCAATATTCAAGTACCTAAAAGGGCTAGCTATATCAGAGCCATTATGTTGGAGTTGAGTCGTATAGCTTCTCATTTGTTATGGCTTGGTCCTTTTATGGCAGATATTGGGGCACAGACCCCTTTCTTCTATATTTTTCGAGAACGAGAATTGATATATGACCTATTCGAAGCTGCCACCGGTATGCGAATGATGCATAATTATTTTCGTATCGGAGGAATAGCTGCTGATCTACCTCATGGATGGATAGATAAATGTTTGGATTTTTGCGATTATTTTTTAACAGGGGTTGCTGAATATCAAAAGCTTATTACACGGAATCCTATTTTTTTAGAACGAGTTGAGGGCGTAGGCATTATTGGAGGAGAAGAAGCACTAAATTGGGGTTTATCAGGACCAATGCTACGAGCTTCCGGAATACAATGGGACCTTCGTAAAGTTGATCATTATGAGTGTTACGACGAATTTGATTGGGAGGTTCAATGGCAAAAAGAAGGGGATTCATTAGCTCGTTATTTAGTACGAATCAGTGAAATGACAGAATCCATAAAAATTATCCAACAGGCTCTGGAAGGAATTCCAGGGGGGCCCTTTGAGAATTTAGAAATCCGACGCTTTGATAGAGTAAAAGATACTGAATGGAATGATTTTGAATATCGATTTATTAGTAAAAAACCTTCTCCAACTTTTGAATTGTCCAAACAAGAACTTTATGTAAGAGTCGAAGCACCAAAAGGAGAATTGGGAATTTTTCTGATAGGAGATCAGAGTGTTTTTCCTTGGAGATGGAAAATTCGCCCACCGGGTTTTATCAACTTGCAAATTCTCCCTCAGTTAGTTAAAAGAATGAAATTGGCTGATATTATGACGATACTAGGTAGTATAGATATCATTATGGGAGAAGTTGATCGTTGAAATGATAATTGATAATACAACAGAACTACAAGCCATTCATTCGTTTTCCAGATTGGAATTCTTAAAAGAAGTCTATGGGATCATATGGGTGCTTGTCCCTATTTTGACTCTTGTATTAGGAATCACACTAGGTGTACTAGTAATTGTTTGGTTAGAAAGAGAAATATCTGCAGGGATACAACAACGTATTGGACCTGAATACGCCGGCCCCTTGGGAATTCTTCAAGCTCTAGCAGATGGGGTAAAACTACTTTTCAAAGAAAATATTTTTCCATCTAGAGGGGATACTCGTTTATTCAGTATCGGACCATCCATAGCAGTCATATCCATTTTACTAAGTTATTCAGTAATTCCTTTTGGTTATCGCCTTATTCTAGCCGATCTTAGTATTGGTGTTTTTTTATGGATCGCTGTTTCAAGTCTTGCTCCCGTTGGACTTCTTATGTCGGGATATGGATCAAATAATAAATATTCCTTTTTAGGTGGTTTAAGAGCTGCTGCTCAATCAATTAGTTATGAAATACCATTAACTCTATGTGTATTATCAATATCTCTACGTGTGATTCGGTGAGACATAAAATTTCCCCTATTTATTTTCTTTCTAGTAAGAAAGTTAAATGAGTTGAATATATATATTTTATTTTTTTATTCAGAATTCGGGTTGATGAACTAAACCAGATAGTTATATGAGTGAAATAAAACGGCTTTTGAATTTGCAGTTAAAGGGATTGAATCTCATTTCCTATGTACAAGAATGAAATGAAAGTAAATATAAGCAAAGCAGTCGAGACTGTTTACCCCAAGATTGGTTGATTAGGCATCATGGCTTGAAACGGGTTCAAAAGATCAACTGTATGG